CCACTGGAGTGTACGAGTATCTATTCTTACTTGCTCTCGAACCATAATAATATTATTTGATCAGATCATTGAATCATTTATTTCTCTTGTTTTTCTTGTTTTTTTTTGCTGTGGAAATCTCTTCCATTTTGATTTTTACAGACGTCTTTTTTGCGGAGGTCTACAGCCATTATGGGGCAAAGGAGTTACATCCCGTATAAAAGTTAATCGTATACCACTTTTGCTAATAGCTCGTAATGCTGCCTCTCTCCCGGGACCAGGACCTTTTACCAAGACTTCTGCGCGTTGCATCACTACGGTACTAATAGCGGTTACTGCTATGGTTTCAGCAGCAAATGGGGACGCTTTTCGTTTACCCCGGAACCCACAATTACCGGCAGAGCACGAAGAAACCACTTGACCTCGTACATCTGTAACAGTCACAAAGGTATTATTAATACTTGCTTGAACATGAATAACCCCTTTTGGTATTCTACGTATACTTTTACGTCGACGTCGGGGCCTACGTAAAAGAAATGTCACTCTCGCTTTTGCCATATTTTATCATCTCATAAATATGAGTCAGAGATCGATGGATCTATCCATTTTTGAATATTGGGCCTTTCCCGAGGTTGATTATCCTTGTCTTTGTTTATGCCTTGGGTTGGAACAAATTACTCGAATTCGGCCCTGACGGCGTATTAATCGACATTTTTCACACATTTTACGAACAGAGGCTCTTATTTTCATATTTGCCGACTTTTTACTTTAATTCTGAATCTACGTCGTGGAAGAAAATAAGTTTCTTGAAATTTTTCAGTTACACGAAAACTTCTTTTATTCCGGATCCACTTCTTTATTATGGACGATCTAAAATCATAGATGTCGTTTTCAAAGATGAGGTCGTCGATGAGAGACGATATTAGACAACCTGTACATTTTCTTTGTCACAAATAGAAAGTTGCGAATTTCATTTGGATATTAGAAGGATTACCATATATAACACAAACATTCTCCACCTATTTTTTCTAATCGAGCCTCTCGGTCTGTCATTAGACCTCGAGAAGTAGAAAGAATTACAATCCCCATCCCGCCTAAAATTCTAGGAATTTGTTGATAGTTAGAATAGATTCGTAGACCGGGTCGACTGATGCGTTTTAAATTTAAAACTTTTCGATTTTTATAAGGATCGTTCCGATTCCTTCTATAGCGTAGGGTTAAAACCAAAAAAGATTTGTTGTTTTCGTGATGTTTTCTCACGTTTTCGATAAAACCCTCGCGTAAAAGTATTTTAACAAAACTTTCGCTGAGATTCGTAAATGCTATTCGAACCACTCTTTTTGTATTCATCTCAGCATTTCGTATCGCGGTTAGTATGTCAGCAATAGTATCCTTAGCCATAATGAATTAAAGTATTGGTCCCTCCCACTTTTGATATAATCAACATGTTTTTCTTGTTTTTTCTTTGGTTATGACTATGCATTTTTCACGGTATATGCGTGAGACACAATCTACTAATTGAATCTTAATTGATTTCTTTGAAATAACTACTCTAAACATAACGATATTCTTTCTGGAATAATATTAGTATGGAACTAGATTAGGGTCTCATTTTATAATACTTCAGAAGCTAATGAAAGTATTTTAGTAAAATTGCACTGTCTCAATTCCTCTGCAATCGGACCAAAAACTCGACTGCCTTTTGGATTGCCTTTTTGATCAATGATAACTGCAGCATTGTCATCATATCGTATTATCATCCCGTCGTCGCATTTGAGTTCTTTACAAGTCCGTACAATTACAGCTCTAACCACTTCTGCTCTTTTTAGCGACATTTGCGGAATTGCTTCTTTGATCACAGCAACAATAACGTCACCAATCTGAGCATATCGACGATTGCTAGCTCCTAGGATTCGAATACACATTAATTTGCGAGCCCCGCTGTTATCCGCTACATTCAAATAGGTCTGAGGTTGAATCATATAATTTTGTTTATTATTTTTTTTAGGCAAAGTAAAGGGCGAAGAAAAAAAGAAATATTGTTTGTGCAAAAAACAAAACCTGTCCCTGCGATTCGTTTGTATCCCCAAAAGCGATTTTTTCTTTTTGCTTTTTCTTTTGCAAATTTTATCCCGAAAGAATAAATTGAGTTCGTATAGGCATTTTGGACGCTGCTATTGAAATAGCCCTTCTAGCGATATTTTCTGTTACGCCACCGATTTCATAAAGTATTCGACCTGGTTTAACAACAGCTACCCAATATGCAGGCGCTCCTTTACCCGAACCCGAACCCATACGTGTTTCTGCGGCTTTGACTGTAACCGGTTTGTCTGGAAATATACGAACCCATATTTTTCCACCGCGGCGTGCATTTCGTGTCATTGCCCGTCGACCTGCTTCTATTTGTCTAGATGTGATCCAAGTGGGTTCAAGTGCCTGAAGAGCGTATTTACCGAAACAAATATAATTGCCTTGATAAGAAATTCCCTTCATTCTTCCTCTATGTTGTTTACGAAATCTGGTTCTTTTAGGGTTATAGTTGATGGTTGGGTTTGAATTCCATCGCTACTCCAGAATCGGACGTGAGAGTTTCTTCTCATCCGGCTCCTCGCGAATAAAAAGATTCAAAAATAGGTAATTTTTAGGAAATTTAGATAGAATAGAATTTGACTTAAGATAGACTTGTAGTTCATACGATATACATCGATTTCATAAGTATACCTAATATATCGAAGTATGGAGTTCAGTGAATCGATCTCAAATCTGGTAGTAATTTGTATCTTCTTTCTATCGTATAGTGCAAGACCTAAAAGAACAATATATGTATATATAATTGTATTGGTTTTTATAATCCTAAAATGAATCTTTCTTTTGTTTTCTCCTTGAATTTAACCGCCTTAGCGTCGTTAATTGACTTAGTCCAAGAAAAGAAAGTTTTCGCGGGCGAATGTTGACTCTTTCAATTCAATTTCGATTGGAGCCAGAATTTCTAACTTTTTCCAATAGATGAATTGGTCTCGGGTCAGTTCCGCCATCCAGATCAATGAATCATTATAATTCGTGTTCAATCGAATTTTTGAGATCCACAGGTTCCGTCGTTCTCATCGCTTCTTACTTAATGTTTAGGTCTGAATTCTGCAATGGAGCTCAATGAAAGTTGTGCGTGAGTCAATCTTCTCAGTCTTTATTGACTCAAAGCTCTTGATTTTTTTGTTCTCTGGACGGATTCATTTTAGTATGGATGAATCCGTATTAATGCTTTCATACATTGCCCTTTTTATGAAATGGCTCATAGACCTTACATATTCCATATTGGAATTAGATAGCATCAATCGTGGTTTTATTTCTTTCTCTCATCCTTCCATTTATCCACACCCTTAGTTTCTTTTCTAAATTTAGATTCATAACTTAGAATCTTATTTTTTGTTTTTATTTAGGCAAAAAGGTTTCAGTTGCTACAAGGATATGACGGATCCGTCATATCTTGACTGGTTCTTTGGATCCAGATAATGCGAAGTGATGAATTGGGTATTTTTCTAGAGTTATTAGTTTCGACTCTCAGTGGCTTTTTTTTACTAACCTGAAAAAACCAACGAGTCACACACTAAGCATAGCAATTATTTCACGCATTCAATTGAATTTTTATTAAACCCAATAGAATTCCGAATTTAATAAATTTTTCGGTTTTGAATTGAATCTAAAAAGAAGAAATGTCTTTCTCGTTTTTTAGTACATTACCAACGCGAAGGGAAGGTCCAGTCAACGTTTCTTATTCGCCATCAATAAATATCCAAATTTTAATGCCTAATATCCCAGAAATAGTTTGAATGGGATAGGAACAATAATCGATTTTCGCTTGAATGGTTTGTAGGGGAAGTCTACCTTCGCGGATCCATTCAACCCGTGCAATGTCTCTTCCGTCAATACGTCCGGCAATTTGTACTCGAATTCCTTGTGTATTTGCTTGTTCAGTTAATTCAATTGCTTTTTTCATTGCTTTTCGAAATGAAACTCTATTCTTTAATTGGTCGGCTATAAATTCTGCAAGAATAGTAGGATTTTTATAAGGCCTTGCAATTCTTATGATAGCAAGGTTAAATTTTCGGTTCACATAATAAAATTCTTTTTGTAAATTTCTCTGTAATTCTTTGATTTCTCGCGGTCGCTTTTCGTTAAATAATTTTGGCGATGCTGTATAGATTTTAATTTTGATTACATCAATTTGTTTTTGAATCTCTATACGTGTAATTCCTTCGACGACGGAGTAGATTTTCATTTTTTTTTTTATATAATTCTTGATATAATCTCTTATTTTTGCATCTTCTTGTAAATTTTTAGAATACTTTTTTGGTTGTGCAAACCAAAGGGAATAATGACTTTGGGTTGTACCAAGTCTGAAACCAAGTGGATTTATTTTTTGTCCCATGCTCCCCCATTATTAGACATATCGTGCTCTTCTCTCGTTCTATACTCATTTTTCCCTTTCGTTTTTTTTAACTCTTGCATAAAGTCTCTTTTTAAAAATTTCTTTGTTTTGAACCAGAATGCCTCTTCATATTCACTTATGGAGATATCTTTTATTACAATTTTTATATGGCAGGTCGGTTTTTTTATTCGATAACTACGTCCTCGCGCTCGAAGTTTTAGTCGCTTCATAGTAGTACCTTCGTTGACTTCAGCTTTACTAATAACTAAATCTGCTTCCTTAGAACCAAGAAGAGAACTAGCATTTGCTGCTGCAGAATAAACTACTTTAAAAATGGGATAACATGCTCGATAAGGCATGAGTTCTAATATCATAAGTGTTTCTTCGTAAGAACGTCCACGAATTTGGTCAATGACCCTTCTCGCTTTGTGAACAGACATAGAGATATGTTGACCTAAAGCGTATACTTCGGTTTTGTTCTCCTTTATGACCATAAAATTCTCCTCCTACTAATCAATTATAAACATCTCTATATTTTCACTTTTCTTAACGACGAGATGTATCATCGTTTTTTGTATGTTCTAGAAACTTTTTA